ATGCACCGGATGAGTCTAAAGTACCTTAATTTTCGTTATCATTTGTGGCTGATTAAACAACAACGAATAGGTCAGAAGCTGGTTATGTATTATGTATGAACCGGATCCCTCCTCTCGAGCAACTGGACACCAGTAATCACCTGTTACTTAAGAACAAGGCTAGACAGGTCCTGATACCCAAATGGACCAGGAAGAAAGCAGTGAAAGTGAAAAGAAGATGGTCAAGGGGACTAAGTGACTCTCGAAAGAAGGCTACTCGAAATAGAGTATGATTTATTTGCCTCAAGTGAGTACACCGGACCTGCAGATCGGTATCTATAACAGTCAAGATGAAACCCCTGGCTTTGGCGGATCTTAGTCTTTTTCTTGATGAGCCCCCGGTCATACGAGGGCCTTGCTTGCGTCAGATTCACCCGGGTTCAGTCTCATTCGAAGCTTTAGACAAAGAGGAGTAAGAGATATGACAAGACGGATTCAACCTCTGAATCTACTTACGGCATAGAGCTGTGATATTCCGCCATCTTTCTCCTGCCTTTATAGGAAGAAAGACTGCCTTAGAATAGCGAATAGCTCGAAGCACAGGGAAGGTATACACTTTTGAGTCCCACCCCGTAAACACCATACAGGCACAAAGAATACCAGCTGGAAGGGGAAGCTTACTAAGCGCTCAAGAGGCAGGGCACAGGAATATCCCTGAATCATGACACTTCACTTGCCCAACAGGTCTCCAGGCTTAAGGCAAGAAAGGAGATCAGGCAAGGATTCGGAGAGCAGAAAGGAAGATAGGGGATTCGCACCGGCAACTCCCAAGATGATTTGATCACGGATCTTCCGGGCAGGGCAGTAAAGAGAGAGAATAGCTTCAAGCAGGTATCCAATTGACTGAGCAAGGAGCAAGCGCACTAGGCCCCGTCTCTCTCTTATAAGGCAGTGAAACCTGTAGCTTGGAGTAGTCCCGATCTCTACTTCATGAAATTCATAATCAACTATACAAAAGTCCCTTCATTATCTCACTTTCTCTCCCCTTGAAATTGGTTCCTCCCCTGCTATGAGTTCTCCTTCCGACTGGTTGACACTTACAGCTGAACTACCACCTAGCGCACTAAGGCCCTCATAAGGCTGGCTCAACTGAATCCGATAGTAGTTGTCTCCGTCGACTAGAGTGGTGAATGAAAAGCATATTCTCCTATTGCAAGAGTGCCTGCGGAGGCGCTTGCTTAGATGAGAGTGGAGTTCCTTCACCTCCAACTGCTTTCTTTCCTCTCAACCTCGAACAGCCCCACAGCCTCTCTCTCGTGGGCTAACCAATGCGCCCCTACTAACAGCTATCTAATGCAAATATCTCATTTATGAGCCATATTCGCCTGAAAGCTTAAAGGCAACTGAGAGCCAAGCAAGCAAACCGTAAGGCCCACTCGACCTGTATGGATTCCCCCGGCCCGGCTCTACCTCAGTGGATTCCGAACTTATATCAAATCAAATGAGTAAGCAGTAGACTTCAAGTCTAAAGTTTCAGATATCAATAGTAGTGAATATCCAGAGTCTTTTTCCAATATTCAATTGATCGTATGGAAAGGCGCCTACACGGAACCTATACGAAGGAGCAAACAAGCAACGGTAACTACTATACTTGACTTGCCCACAGAATTGACTAAAGCCAGAAGTAGAGAATCGGGCTATTTCAGCTCACGACTTGAAATATTGAATACTTTAGGCAGCTTATCGGACTCATAAGCAAGAAGTGCCTAGCTCAGGAGGAATAGGATTATATCCTGTCTATAGATCACGAGCTTACTCGAAGAAGTACTTAGGATTATCAAAGCTCACTTTCCGGCCAGGCCTTACTATAAAAAAACCAACCTCACAGATCCCAAAAAATCTTTTACACCAATGTATCGTACTCTCTCGACCAGGTCATCATAAAAAAATACTGAAAAATCTTTCCGAAATGAGAGAGGGAGTGAAACTTGCTTAGTGTGAAACGCTGAGGGAGGGAAGGCGCGCTACAACCAACATAACAGCCGGCTGAAAAACGCTAGCTAGCTAGGCTAGCGCGCAATGGCTTTCTCTGAAAGGGGCTCGCTTCTTCAAGCTCCGCACAACCTATACAAGGTGCTGCTCGCTTTCTCTCAGCCACTAGTGGCTTATGTAGTGGTCGGCATTCCTACGCGCTCCTCCTTGCCCCCATCCAAGGGTCACCTTTGGATGTTGTCGTGACGCTTTGGTTACGAAGGTTGCCGGGGTCTAGGTTTATGGATGGATTCAGTCAGCGAAAGTCCCCAAAACTCAATCAATATCAACAACATGTCGTGACCGGTTAGGCTTGGTTGATTTTGTCAGAAAAGAAAGTAGGTTTCGGGGGTTCATTGATTAGTACACCTCCGGTGCTGGTAAGGTCGGGACCGTGGTCGTCCGTCTCCGGTTTGCCGGCCGATAAGATCTCTGAGATTGACCAGCCAGCTGGGTTGGTTTGGCTATTCCTTTCTATTGAAAAGGAGTC